GCTAGCGTAGCTTAACTAAAGCATAACACTGAAGATGTTAAGACGGACCCTAGAGAGGTCCCGTAAGCACAAAGGCTTGGTCCTGACTTTACTGTCAGCTTTAGCTAAACTTACACATGCAAGTATCCGCACCCCTGTGAGAATGCCCCACAGTTTCCCGCCCGGAAACAAGGAGCCGGTATCAGGCACAGTCTACACCAGCCCATGACACCTTGCTTAGCCACACCCTCAAGGGACTTCAGCAGTGATAAACATTAAGCCATAAGTGAAAACTTGACTTAGTTAAAGCTAAAAGAGCCGGTAAAACTCGTGCCAGCCACCGCGGTTATACGAGAGGCTCAAGTTGACAGACAACGGCGTAAAGAGTGGTTAAGGAACTTATTAAACTAAAGCCGAACGCCCTCAGAACTGTTATACGTTTCCGAAGGTAAGAAGCCCCACCACGAAAGTGACTTTATTTTCCCCGACTCCACGAAAGCTGCGAAACAAACTGGGATTAGATACCCCACTATGCCCAGCCCTAAACTTTGATAGATCATTACACCCACTATCCGCCAGGGTACTACGAGCATTAGCTTAAAACCCAAAGGACTTGGCGGTGCTTTACATCCACCTAGAGGAGCCTGTTCTAGAACCGATAACCCCCGTTAAACCTCACCCTCCCTTGTTTTTTCCGCCTATATACCGCCGTCGTCAGCTTACCCTGTGAAGGTTTAATAGTAAGCAGAATTGGTAAAACCCAAAACGCCAGGTCGAGGTGTAGCGAATGAGAGGGGAAGAAATGGGCTACATTTCCTGAACCAGGAAATACGGACAATATACTGAAACGTACATTAGAAGGAGGATTTAGCAGTAAGCAGAAAATAGAGCGTTCCGCTGAAACTGGCCCTGAAGCGCGCACACACCGCCCGTCACTCTCCCCGAGCTAACATGAATATATTCTTAATAACCAACACCTGCAAAGGGGAGGCAAGTCGTAACATGGTAAGTGTACCGGAAGGTGCACTTGGAAAAATCAGAGTGTAGCTAAGACAGAAAAGCATCTCCCTTACACTGAGAAGTCACCCGTGCAAATCGGGTCGCCCTGACGCCCAATAGCTAGCTCACCCCCACAAAACCAATATTACCCTATTAATAACCCCTAACACACTTAAACCCATAAACAAACCATTTTTCCTCCTTAGTACGGGCGACGGAAAAGGAACCTGAAGCAATAGAGAAAGTACCGCAAGGGAAAGCTGAAAGAGAAATGAAACAACCCAGTAAAGCACTGAAAAGCAGAGACATAACCTCGTACCTTTTGCATCATGATTTAGCCAGTACCCCTTAAGCAAAAAGAATTTTAGTTTAATACCCCGAAACTAGGTGAGCTACTCCAAGACAGCCTAATCAATAGGGCGCCCCCGTCTCTGTGGCAAAAGAGTGGGAAGAGCTTTGAGTAGAGGTGACAGACCTACCGAACCTAGTAATAGCTGGTTGCCTGGGAACTGGATAGAAGTTCAGCCTCATAAGTTCTTCCCTCGACCTGTCTAACTGGCCTATTCCTGAGATCAGAAGAAATTTTGAGAGTTAGTCAAAGGGGGTACAGCCCCTTTGAAACAAGACACAACTTTTCCAGGAGGATAAAGATCATAATAATTTTAAGGTAAAATGCTATGGTGGGCCTAAAAGCAGCCATCCTGATAGAAAGCGTTAAAGCTCAAGCATTAATTAACCCCTACAATACTGATAATAGATCTAAAACCCCTAAACTTACCAGGCCGTTCCATGCCCCCATGGAAGCGACCATGCTAATATGAGTAATAAGAGAGCCCAAACTCTCTCCCAGCACATGTGTAAATCGGAACGGACCCCCCACCGAACCTTAACGGCCCCAAACAAAGAGGGTAGTGAGTAAAAAACCAAACAACAAGAAAAACACCCACTATAACACCGTTAACCCCACACCGGCGTGCCAACAAGGAAAGACTAAAAGAAAAAGAAGGAACTCGGCAAACACACAAACCAAGCCTCGCCTGTTTACCAAAAACATCGCCTCTTGAAAAAACAACATAAGAGGTCCCGCCTGCCCTGTGACCACGTGTTTAACGGCCGCGGTATTTTGACCGTGCAAAGGTAGCGCAATCACTTGTCTTTTAAATGGAGACCTGTATGAATGGCACGACGAGGGCTTAACTGTCTCCTTTTTCCAGTCAATGAAATTGATCTCCCCGTGCAGAAGCGGGGATAAAACCATAAGACGAGAAGACCCTGTGGAGCTTTAGACACTAAGCCAGATCATGTCAAAAACCCCTACCAAAGGATCGAACTTACTGCAACCTGGCCTGATGTCTTTGGTTGGGGCGACCTCGGGGAAGCAAAAAACCCCCGCGTGGAATGGAAGAACTCTACTTCCAAAACCAAGAGCTACCGCTCAAATTAACAGAATTTCTGACCAATTACAGATCCGGCTCAACGCCGATCAACGGACCGAGTTACCCCAGGGATAACAGCGCAATCCTCTTTTAGAGCCCATATCGACAAGAGGGTTTACGACCTCGATGTTGGATCAGGACATCCTAATGGTGCAGCCGCTATTAAGGGTTCGTTTGTTCAACGATTAAAGTCCTACGTGATCTGAGTTCAGACCGGAGTAATCCAGGTCAGTTTCTATCTATGCTATGATCTTTTCTAGTACGAAAGGACCGAAAAGAAAAGGCCAATACTTCAAGCACGCCTTACCCTCACCTAATGAAAACAACTAAAATAGGTAAAAGGGCATGACCCCCTGCTCAAGAAAATAGCATGTTAAGGTGGCAGAGCCCGGCCATTGCAAAAGACCTAAGCCCTTTCCACAGAGGTTCAAGTCCTCTCCTTAACTATGATTTCAGCACTTATTACCTTAATCCTTAACCCACTTATCCTCATTGTATTTGTTCTTCTAGCCGTCGCCCTCCTAACTCTTGTAGAGCGGAAAGTTCTAGGCTATATACAACTCCGAAAAGGCCCAAACGTGGTTGGGCCCTACGGACTGCTTCAACCCATTGCAGACGGACTAAAACTTTTTATAAAAGAACCTGTACGCCCTTCAACATCCTCCCCCATCCTCTTTCTATTCACACCTATACTAGCCCTCACCCTCGCCCTGACACTCTGAACCCCCATACCTCTCCCCTTTCCAATAGCAGACCTCAACCTAGGCATTTTGTTTATTCTAGCCCTTTCCAGCCTAGCGGTATACTCAATTCTAGGCTCAGGTTGAGCATCAAATTCAAAATACGCACTAATCGGAGCTCTACGAGCAGTCGCCCAAACCATTTCATATGAAGTAAGCCTAGGCCTAATCCTTCTAAATGCTATTATTTTCACCGGAGGCTTTACCCTTCAAACCTTCAGCGTAGCCCAAGAAAGCACATGACTGATCTTACCAGCTTGACCCCTAGCTGCAATATGATATATCTCCACACTAGCAGAAACCAACCGAGCACCATTTGATTTAACCGAGGGAGAATCAGAGCTTGTTTCCGGCTTTAATGTAGAATACGCCGGAGGCCCTTTCGCGCTCTTCTTTCTAGCAGAATACGCCAACATCCTCCTTATAAACACACTCTCAGCCACACTCTTCCTAGGAGCCTCCCTGTCCCACACCTTCCCTGAATTAACATCAATTAACCTGATAACTAAAGCAGCCCTCCTCTCCGTTGTTTTCCTCTGAGTTCGGGCCTCTTACCCCCGATTCCGATACGATCAACTGATACACCTCATCTGAAAAAACTTCCTCCCACTAACACTAGCTCTGGTAATCTGACACTTATCACTTCCCATCGCACTCACTGGTCTCCCCCCTCAACTTTAACCTTGGAGCTGTGCCTGAAGAAAAGGGCCACTTTGATAGAGTGAATTATGAGGGTTAAAGTCCCTCCAACTCCTTAGAAAGAAGGGACTCGAACCCTACCTGAAGAGATCAAAACTCTTAGTGCTTCCACTACACCACTTCCTAGTAAAATCAGCTAATAAAGCTTTTGGGCCCATACCCCAAACATGTTGGTTAAAATCCTTCTTTTACTAATGAACCCTTACATCTTAACCATTCTACTTTTTGGTCTAGGCCTAGGAACAATGACAACCTTTGCAAGCTCACACTGACTGCTTGCCTGAATAGGACTCGAAATTAATACCCTCGCCATCATTCCCCTCATAGCCCAACATCACCACCCACGAGCAGTCGAAGCCACCACCAAATATTTTCTCACCCAAGCAGCAGCCGCCGCCATGCTACTATTCGCAAGCACTACTAATGCTTGACTGACAGGACAATGGGACATTCAACAAATGACTCACCCCCTCCCTATTACAATAATTACTTTAGCCCTCGCACTAAAAATCGGACTGGCCCCAGTCCACGCATGACTCCCAGAAGTATTACAAGGACTAGACCTAACAACAGGGCTCATCCTTTCAACCTGACAAAAACTAGCCCCCTTCTCACTCCTCCTTCAGATTCAACCTTCAAACTCAACAATACTAATTTTATTGGGACTGGCCTCCACTCTTGTTGGGGGCTGAGGTGGACTAAACCAAACGCAACTACGAAAAATCCTTGCCTACTCCTCAATTGCCCACTTAGGTTGAATAATCCTAGTCATCCAATTCTCCCCATCCCTTACACTACTTACACTAATTATGTACTTTATTATGACATTTTCAACATTCCTTGTTTTTAAATTAAATAAATCAACTAATATCAACTCACTTGCCTCCTCATGATCAAAAATACCAACAATTACATCTCTCACCCCCCTAATTCTCCTCTCCCTGGGAGGACTACCCCCACTTTCCGGCTTTATGCCAAAATGACTAATTCTTCAAGAATTGACCAAACAAGACTTACCACTGACCGCCACAGTAGCAGCCCTGTCCGCCCTCCTCAGCCTTTACTTCTACCTCCGACTATGCTACGCCATAACCCTAACCATATCCCCGAACAACCTCGCCGGCACTACCCCCTGACGTCTCCCATCCTCTCAACTAACCCTACCCCTAGCCATTTCAACCTCCGCAACAATCTGCCTCCTTCCACTTGCCCCAGCCGCAATAGCACTAGTAACCCCCTAGAGGCTTAGGATAGCATTAAGACCAAGGGCCTTCAAAGCCCTAAGCGGGAGTGAAAATCTCCCAGCCCCTGATAAGACTTGCGGGACACTAACCCACATCTTCTGCATGCAAAACAGACACTTTAATTAAGCTAAAGCCTTACTAGACAGGCAGGCCTCGATCCTACAAACTCTTAGTTAACAGCTAAGCGCCCAAACCAGCGAGCATCCGTCTACCTTTCCCCCGCCCGCCTAAAAAAGGCGGGGGAAAGCCCCGGTAGGCGACTAGCCTACTTCTTCAGATTTGCAATCTGATATGTAAAACACCTCAGGGCTGGCAGGAAGAGGACTTGAACCTCTGTCTATGGGGCTACAAGCCACCGCTTAAAAACTCAGCCATCCTACCTGTGGCAATCACGCGTTGATTTTTCTCGACCAATCACAAAGACATCGGCACCCTCTATCTAGTATTTGGTGCTTGAGCTGGAATAGTAGGAACAGCCCTGAGCCTCCTTATTCGAGCAGAACTTAGCCAACCAGGCGCTCTCCTCGGAGACGACCAGATTTACAACGTAATTGTTACGGCACATGCCTTTGTAATAATTTTCTTTATAGTAATACCAATTATGATCGGAGGGTTTGGAAACTGACTTATCCCACTAATGATCGGCGCCCCCGACATGGCATTCCCCCGAATGAACAATATGAGCTTCTGACTTCTTCCTCCGTCATTCTTACTTCTTCTTGCCTCCTCTGGAGTTGAAGCAGGTGCAGGAACAGGCTGAACTGTCTACCCACCGCTATCAGGCAACCTAGCTCACGCAGGAGCTTCTGTTGACTTAACTATTTTCTCCCTCCACTTAGCAGGTGTATCCTCAATTTTAGGAGCCATTAATTTTATCACTACTATTATTAATATGAAACCTCCTGCTATTTCTCAATACCAGACTCCTCTTTTCGTATGAGCCGTACTTATCACGGCCGTGCTTCTTCTTCTGTCCCTTCCTGTTTTAGCCGCTGGGATTACAATACTTCTAACCGACCGAAACTTAAACACCACATTCTTCGACCCAGCTGGAGGAGGAGACCCTATTCTTTACCAGCATTTATTCTGATTCTTCGGTCACCCAGAAGTTTATATTCTTATTCTTCCAGGGTTCGGAATAATCTCCCATATTGTTGCCTACTACGCTGGCAAAAAAGAACCCTTCGGTTACATGGGCATGGTCTGAGCAATGATGGCTATCGGTCTTCTAGGGTTTATCGTATGAGCCCACCACATGTTCACGGTAGGAATGGATGTAGACACTCGTGCCTACTTTACATCTGCCACCATAATTATTGCCATTCCTACGGGAGTAAAAGTTTTTAGCTGACTAGCAACTCTGCATGGAGGGGCCATCAAATGAGACACCCCTTTATTATGAGCTCTAGGATTTATTTTCCTCTTTACAGTAGGGGGCCTAACAGGAATCGTCCTTGCCAATTCCTCACTAGACATTGTTCTCCATGACACCTACTACGTAGTAGCCCACTTCCATTACGTCCTGTCGATGGGAGCTGTCTTCGCAATTGTCGCTGCTTTCGTTCACTGATTCCCCCTGTTTTCAGGCTATACTCTTCACGAAACATGAACTAAAATCCACTTCGGGGTCATGTTTGTTGGAGTAAACCTCACTTTCTTTCCGCAACACTTCCTTGGCTTAGCTGGCATGCCACGACGATATTCTGACTACCCAGACGCCTACACCCTGTGAAATACAGTCTCATCTATTGGATCCCTTGTATCTCTAGTAGCAGTTATTATGTTCCTCTTCATTATTTGAGAAGCCTTCGCAGCTAAACGTGAAGTTCTATGAGTTGAACTAACCTCAACAAATGTTGAATGACTACATGGCTGCCCTCCTCCCTACCACACCTTTGAAGAACCTGCATTTGTTCAAATCCAACAAACTTGGCAAGAGCACAAAACTCATACAGCCATTCCTGCCTAATTTTCTAACGAGAAAGGGAGGAGTCGAACCCCCATAAATTGGTTTCAAGCCAGTCACATAACCGCTCTGTCACTTTCTTCATAAGACACTAGTTAAACCGCTAATAACACTGCCTTGTCAAGGCAGAATTGTGGGTTAAACCCCCGCGTGTCTTGCATTAATGGCCCATCCCTCCCAACTAGGATTTCAAGACGCAGCTTCCCCTGTAATAGAAGAACTTCTTCATTTCCATGACCACGCCTTAATAATTGTATTTCTCATCAGCACCCTAGTTCTTTACATCATTGTTGCTATGGTAACCACTAAGCTAACTAACAAATTTATTCTAGATTCACAAGAAATCGAAATTATTTGGACGATTCTCCCTGCCCTCATCCTTACCCTCATCGCACTCCCATCCCTTCGCATCCTTTACCTAATAGACGAAATCAACGACCCCCACCTAACAATTAAAGCCATAGGACACCAGTGGTACTGAAGCTATGAATATACAGACTATGAAGACCTGGGATTTGACTCCTACATAATTCCTACACAAGACCTAACAAGCGGGCAATTCCGACTTCTAGATGCAGACCATCGAATAGTAGTTCCAGTTGAATCCCCAATCCGTATACTAATCTCCGCCGAAGACGTCCTACACTCATGAGCAGTACCCTCCCTTGGTGTAAAAATAGACGCAGTCCCCGGCCGACTAAACCAAGCAGCCTTTATTGCATCTCGACCTGGAGTGTTCTACGGACAATGCTCTGAAATCTGCGGAGCCAACCATAGCTTCATGCCCATCGTTGTAGAAGCCGTCCCCCTAGAACAATTCGAAACCTGATCCTCCCTAATACTTGAAGACGCTTCGCTAAGAAGCTAAATAGGGTCTAGCGTTAGCCTTTTAAGCTAAAGATTGGTGGCCCCCACCCACCCCTAGCGAGTATGCCACAACTCAATCCCGCACCCTGGTTTGCCATCCTAGTGTTTTCGTGGTTAGTCTTCCTGACCGTTATCCCTCCCAAAGTCTTAGCACACACCTTCCCTAATGAACCTACCCCTCAAAGCACAGAAAAACCCAAAACAGAATCCTGAAACTGACCATGACACTAAGCTTCTTCGATCAATTTATGAGCCCCACGTATCTAGGAATTCCCTTAATAGCCCTAGCCTTAGTTCTCCCCTGAGTCCTCTTCCCTAAACCCACATCTCGATGATTAAACAACCGCGTACTAAACCTTCAAGGCTGGTTTATTAACCGCTTTACCCAGCAAATCTTTCAGCCCCTAAGCTTAGGAGGCCATAAATGAGCTGCTCTACTCGCATCACTTATACTTTTCCTTATCACCCTTAACATACTAGGCCTCCTCCCTTATACCTTTACCCCTACCACCCAACTGTCACTTAACATGGCCTTTGCAGTCCCCCTCTGACTAGCAACCGTTATTATTGGAATACGGAACCAACCAAACCACGCTCTAGCACACCTTCTGCCAGAAGGAACTCCAACTCTTCTCATTCCGATTCTTATTATTATCGAAACCATTAGCCTATTTATCCGACCACTGGCCCTAGGCGTGCGGCTAACAGCCAACCTTACAGCCGGTCACCTACTAATTCAACTAATCGCTACCGCCGCTTTCGTACTTCTACCCCTTATGCCCACAGTAGCCATCCTGACATCTGCACTCCTACTAATGCTCACACTTCTAGAAGTTGCCGTTGCTATAATTCAAGCTTACGTATTTGTTCTCCTCTTAAGCCTCTACCTACAAGAAAACGTTTAATGGCCCATCAAGCACACGCATACCACATAGTAGACCCAAGCCCTTGACCACTTACAGGCGCAGTCGCCGCCCTACTAATAACATCAGGTTTAGCAATCTGAATGCACTTCCACACAACAACCCTAATAACTCTAGGCTTAGTACTTCTTCTCCTCACAATATACCAATGATGACGAGACATTGTCCGAGAAGGCACATATCAAGGCCATCACACACCTCCTGTACAAAAAGGCCTCCGCTACGGAATAATTCTTTTTATTACCTCTGAAGTATTCTTTTTTTTAGGATTCTTCTGAGCCTTCTACCACTCAAGTCTTGCCCCGACCCCTGAATTAGGCGGCTGCTGACCCCCTACAGGTATTACCACCCTAGACCCCTTCGAAGTACCCCTACTTAACACAGCAGTCCTTCTTGCCTCTGGAGTCACAGTAACCTGAGCCCACCACAGCATTATAGAAGGTCACCGAAAACAGGCCATTCAATCCCTCACCTTAACCATCCTACTTGGCTTCTATTTCACCTTCCTCCAAGCCATAGAATACTATGAAGCCCCCTTCACAATTGCAGACGGGGTCTACGGTTCGACCTTCTTCGTTGCCACAGGCTTCCACGGCCTACATGTAATTATTGGATCCACATTCCTAGCCGTCTGCCTACTACGACAAATCCAATATCACTTTACATCTGAACATCACTTCGGCTTTGAAGCCGCCGCTTGATACTGACACTTCGTAGACGTAGTATGACTCTTCCTCTACATCTCTATCTACTGATGAGGCTCATAATCTTTCTAGTATTAAAGCTAGTACATGTGACTTCCAATCACCTAGTCTTGGTTAAAATCCAAGGAAAGATAATGAATTTAATTACAACTGTAATTACGATTGCCATTGCACTCTCAACCATCCTGGCTATTGTCTCTTTCTGACTTCCACAGATAAGCCCAGACCATGAAAAGCTTTCACCCTATGAATGCGGCTTCGACCCCCTAGGATCAGCCCGGCTTCCATTCTCCATACGTTTCTTCCTAGTGGCCATTCTATTCCTTCTTTTTGACCTAGAAATTGCCCTTCTCCTCCCCCTCCCATGAGGCGACCAGCTATCCTCCCCCCTACTCACATTCACCTGAGCATTCGCTGTTCTTATTCTCCTGACCTTGGGCCTGATCTACGAATGACTACAAGGAGGCCTAGAATGAGCTGAATAGACAGTTAGTTTAAGAAAAACCTTTGATTTCGGCTCAAAAACTTGTGGTTAAAGTCCACAATTGTCTAATGACCCCCACTCACTTTGCTTTTTCATCAGCCTTCGCCCTAGGCCTGGCAGGTCTAGCATTTCATCGAACACACCTCCTCTCAGCACTTCTCTGTCTAGAAGGTATGATACTCTCCCTGTTTATTGCCCTTTCCCTATGGACACTTCAACTAGACTCCACAAACTTTTCAGCCTCCCCAATAATTCTTCTAGCCTTCTCTGCATGCGAAGCTAGCGCCGGCCTAGCATTACTAGTCGCTACTGCCCGCACTCATGGCACTGATCGGCTACAGAACCTCAACCTTCTACAATGCTAAAAATCCTCATCCCAACCATTATGCTCATCCCAGTCACATGAATCACCCCCGCTAAACAACTATGAGCTACAACCCTCGCCTATAGCCTAATCATTGCACTGGCCAGCCTAATCTGATTTAACATCACAGCAGAGACGGGCTGATCATTTATTAATCAGTACATGGCAACAGACCCACTATCAACCCCTCTCCTAGTCCTCACCTGCTGACTTCTCCCCCTAATAATTCTCGCAAGCCAAAACCACACCTCCTCCGAACCCGTAAACCGTCAACGAATATATATTACACTACTAACATCCCTGCAAATTTTCCTAATTCTAGCCTTTAGTGCAACCGAAGTAATTATGTTCTATGTCATGTTTGAAGCCACCCTAATCCCCACTCTAATCATTATCACTCGATGAGGTAATCAAACTGAACGTCTTAACGCAGGCACCTACTTCCTATTTTATACACTAGCAGGCTCTCTCCCCCTACTTGTCGCCTTACTCCTCCTTCAAAATAGCACAGGGACCCTATCGCTTCTCACCCTCCAATATGCCCCAGCAATAGAGTTGACATCTTTCGCCGACAAATTCTGATGAGCTGGCTGCTTAATCGCCTTCCTAGTAAAAATACCCCTTTATGGCGCCCACCTTTGGCTCCCCAAAGCCCACGTTGAAGCCCCTATTGCAGGCTCAATAATTCTTGCCGCCGTCCTTCTAAAACTAGGAGGTTACGGAATAATACGAATAATAATTATACTAGAACCACTAACAAAAGAACTCAGCTACCCTTTTATCATTTTTGCCCTGTGAGGGGTGATCATAACAGGCTCCATTTGTCTACGACAAACCGACCTTAAATCCCTCATTGCTTATTCATCAGTAAGCCACATAGGCCTAGTTGCAGCAGGGATTCTAATTCAAACACCCTGGGGGTTCACAGGGGCCCTAATCCTTATGATTGCTCATGGACTAACATCTTCAGCACTCTTTTGTTTAGCTAACACTAACTACGAACGAACCCATAGCCGAACTATAGTCCTAGCCCGGGGCTTACAAATAGTTCTCCCCCTAATGACCTGCTGATGATTTATTGCCAGCCTCGCTAACCTAGCTCTCCCCCCTCTCCCAAACCTAATGGGAGAGCTAATAATCATTACCTCTTTATTCAACTGATCCTGATGGACCCTCGCATTAACAGGAGCCGGAACACTCATCACCGCCGGCTACTCACTTTACATATTCCTAATGACCCAACGGGGCCCCATCCCATCCCATATCATCGCCTTAGACCCCACCCACTCCCGAGAACACCTGCTCATAATCCTACACCTTCTCCCCCTTATACTTTTAATTCTGAAACCAGAACTAATTTGAGGCTGGACCGCTTGTAGACTTAGTTTAACAAAAACATTAGATTGTGATTCTAAAGACGGGGGTTAAAATCCCCTTGTCCACCGAGAGAGGCTCGGCAGCACCGAAAACTGCTAATTTTCGTCACCTTGGTTAAACTCCAGGGCTCACTCGCCCATAAAGCTTCTAAAGGATAACAGCTCATCCGTTGGTCTTAGGAACCAAAAACTCTTGGTGCAAATCCAAGTAGCAGCTATGCACTATACTCCAATCATAATAACTTCGAGCCTAATCATGATCTTTCTCCTTCTACTTTACCCGGTTCTAACCACCCTCACACCCGCCCCTCAAAAAGACGACTGAGCCATTACCAAAGTTAAAACAGCAGTTAAATTAGCCTTCTTTATTAGCCTCCTCCCCCTGTTCCTATTCCTCGATGAAGGCGCAGAAACGATTATCACTAGCTGAACCTGAATGAACACCTACACCTTTGATGTCAATATTAGCCTTAAATTCGATTTTTACTCCATCATCTTCACCCCTATTGCCCTCTACGTCACATGATCTATCCTTGAGTTTGCCTCCTGATATATACACGCAGACCCCTTCATAAACCGCTTCTTTAAATATCTTCTAGTATTCCTCATCGCAATAATTATTCTAGTAACAGCTAATAACATATTCCAACTTTTCATCGGATGAGAAGGCGTAGGAATTATATCATTTCTTCTCATCGGTTGATGGTATGGCCGGGCAGATGCTAACACAGCAGCTCTACAAGCAGTGCTCTACAACCGAGTCGGAGATATTGGACTAATTTTTACTATAGCATGAATCGCAACCAACCTAAACTCCTGAGAGATACAACAAATATTCGCCGCATCCAAAAACATAGACCTTACCTTCCCCCTCCTGGGCCTGATCGTCGCCGCAACCGGTAAATCAGCCCAATTCGGACTTCACCCATGACTCCCCTCCGCCATGGAGGGCCCTACGCCGGTCTCTGCCCTACTGCACTCCAGCACAATAGTGGTAGCAGGCATCTTCCTTCTTATCCGACTTAGTCCAATAATAGAAAACAACCCTGCAGCCTTAACCACCTGCCTATGTTTAGGTGCACTCACCACCCTATTTACCGCGACCTGCGCCCTCACTCAAAACGACATCAAAAAAATTGTCGCATTCTCAACATCCAGCCAACTAGGACTAATAATAGTAACCATCGGCCTAAACCAACCTCAACTGGCCTTCTTACATATCTGCACCCACGCTTTCTTTAAAGCCATACTCTTCCTATGCTCAGGCTCCATTATCCACAGCCTAAATGACGAACAAGACATCCGAAAGATAGGAGGTATACACCACCTCACCCCCTTCACATCCTCCTGTCTGACTATCGGCAGCCTAGCCCTCACAGGCACACCCTTCCTAGCTGGCTTCTTCTCCAAAGATGCAATTATTGAAGCATTAAACACATCCTACCTCAACGCCTGAGCCCTAATCCTTACCCTTCTAGCCACTTCCTTCACCGCCATCTACAGCCTCCGAGTAGTTTTCTTCGTATCCATGGGCCACCCCCGATTCAACCCACTGTCCCCCATTAACGAGAACAACCCCACTGTAATTAACCCCATTAAACGTCTTGCCTGGGGAAGCATCATCGCCGGCCTTTTAATTACCTCCAACATCATCCCCCTAAAAACACCTGTAATGTCTATACCCCCTATCCTAAAACTAGCCGCCCTCGCCGTGACAATCATCGGGGTCCTAACTGCTCTCGAACTAGCCTCACTAACCAGCAAACAATTCAAAACTACCCCCAACCTACCAATACACCACTTCTCTAATATGCTAGGATTCTTCCCAGCAATTATCCACCGCCTCCCCCCTAAACTAAATCTCATCCTCGGACAAACCATTGCAGCCCAAATAGTTGACCAAACCTGATTAGAAAAAACAGGCCCTAAAGCAGTCACCTCTATGAATATTCCCCTGGTGACAACCACAAATAATATCCAACAAGGGATAATTAAAACATACTTGTCCCTATTCTTCTTCACCCTCGCCCTGGCAATACTCCTCCTATTAGTCTAAACAGCACGAAGTGCCCCACGACTTAACCCCCGAGTTAACTCCAAAACTACAAATAGAGTTAAGAGCAAGACTCATGCTCCTATCACTAACATCCCTCCCCCCATGGAATATATAAGAGCAACACCTGCAATATCTCCCCGAAATATTGAAAACTCCCCAAACTCATCAGCCGAGACCCAAGAACCCTCGTATCAACCTCCCCAGAACAAACCTGAAGTTAACACAACCCCTAAGACATAAACCAATATAACCCCTAAGACGGGTCAACTCCCCCACCCCTCCGGGTAAGGCTCCGCAGCAAGTGCTGCAGAATACGCAAACACAACTAACATCCCACCCAAGTAAATCAAAAATAGAACCAAAGATAAAAAGGAACCGCCATGCCCCACTAAAACACCACACCCCATGCCAGCAACCATAACTAAACCTAACGCGGCAAAATAGGGGGACGGATTTGAAGCAACAGCGGCCAACCCTAAAATTAATCCAAACAAAAATATAAACATAACGTAAGCCATAAATTCCTGCCAGGACTCTAACCAGGACCAGTGACTTGAAAAACCACCGTTGTTATTCAACTACAAGAACCCTAATGGCCAATCTCCGAAAAACCCACCCCCTACTTAAAATTGCAAACGATGCACTAGTAGACCTTCCAGCCCCTGCTAACATTTCTGTCTGATGAAACTTTGGCTCTCTTCTGGGACTCTGTCTAGCTGCCCAACTTCTCACAGGCCTCTTCCTCGCCATACACTATACATCAGATATCGCCACAGCCTTCTCATCCGTCGCCCACATCTGCCGCGATGTAAACTACGGCTGACTAATCCGAAATATACATGCTAACGGTGCATCCTTCTTCTTCATTTGCATTTATCTTCACATTGGACGAGGCCTCTACTACGGCTCATACCTCTATAAAGAAACATGGAACATTGGAGTTATTCTTCTCCTCCTGGTAATAATGACTGCTTTCGTAGGATACGTTCTCCCATGAGGCCAAATATCATTTTGAGGAGCCACCGTCATCACCAACCTCCTGTCAGCCGTCCCCTACATCGGAAACTCTCTAGTCCAATGAATCTGAGGAGGCTTTTCAGTAGACAATGCCACCCTTACCCGATTCTTCGCCTTCCACTTCCTATTTCCATTCGTAATCGCAGCCATAACCCTTGTTCACTTGATTTTCCTGCACGAAACTGGCTCAAATAACCCAACCGGCCTCAACTCAGACGCGGACAAAATTTCTTTCCACCCCTACTTCTCTTACAAAGATCTTCTAGGCTTTGCAGCACTCCTAATCGCTCTTATCTCATTAGCCCTATTTTCCCCTAACCTTTTAGGAGACCCAGACAACTTTACCCCCGCCAACCCTATAGTCACACCCCCTCACATCAAGCCAGAATGATACTTCTTATTTGCCTACGCCATCCTACGTTCAATTCCAAACAAACTAGGCGGAGTCTTAGCCCTTCTGGCCTCTATCCTCGTACTTATAGTAGTGCCTATTCTACACACATCAAAACAACGAAGCCTGACATTCCGCCCCTTCACGCAATTCCTATTCTGACTCCTAATTGCAGACGTTATAATCCTTACCTGAATCGGGGGCATGCCAGTCGAACACCCTTTTATTATCATCGGCCAAGTCGCATCATTCCTCTACTTCTTCCTCTTCCTTGTTTTAACCCCCACAGTAGGATGACTCGAAAATAAAGTCCTTGAATGACAATGCAATAGTAGCTCAGCGCCAGAGCGCCGGTCTTGTAAACCGGACGCCGAAGGTTAAAATCCTTCCTACTGCTTCAAAGAAGGGGGATTTTAACCCCCACCCCTAACTCCCAAAGCTAGGATTCTGAATTAAACTATTCTTTGCCGAGCTACGCCGCACGACCCTTCATTGTACATATATGTAATATCACCATGAATATATATCAACCATTTCAATATTAATTGCTTAAGGATATTAAATTAAATATCACCAAACGTTTCTTCGAAAATGCAAAATATGTTTTTATTACATTTCAATGAAGGGGGACATGAAGCATTTCAATTTATGACCGAACAAACATAGACTTGGATACAAGAAACTGTTTAATAATCATTTACAGTATTACAGGACTTAACATTACATGGAACCCAAACATTTTAATGTAGTAAGAACCTACCATCAGTTGATTTCTTAATGCATACTCTTATTGATGGTCAGGGACAACAATTGTGGGGGTTACACTTAGTGAACTATTCCTGGCATTTGGTTCCTATTTCAGGGCCATAAATTGATATTATTCCCCACTCTTTCCTTGACGCTTGCATAAGTTAATGGCACACAACATTCGACTCGTTACCCACCATGCCAAGCATTCTCTCCAGAGGGTCAGTAGTTCTTTTTTCTCTTTTAGCTTTTCAACTGGCATTTCACAGTGTAAGGCGAAGTTAAACTAGAAGGTGGAACATAACCTTTGAAATACCCCAAACAGTCAAATATTTAAAGACCTTCAATCCATAATTGCATAACTGATATCAAGAGCATAAATAGTGAAAATAAGCCCTAAAATATTCAATATACCCCCCTCGGCTTTTTCGCGTAAAACCCCCCTACCCCCCTAAACTCCTAAGATCCCTAATACTCCTGAAAACCCCCCGGAAACAGGAAGAACCCTAGAAAGTTTTTCACCCACCCCAAAAGTGTTTTATTTACACTATTATAACAATGCATCCGCAATACTATTAACTAAAATTCTAGTAAGCCATAATTCTGCTAAACACACATTCATATTTACATTATTTGCAATTTATTAGACAGTAAAAACGCACACTACATAAAGTTTGCATTTACATTATTATAATATTACACAT